TTCCGCCATGCATAAACTAAACCAACAATTAAGATAAGCACGAAAATGAAAGCTTCTATAAATACAGATACGCCCAATACATCAAAACTCATTGCCCATGGATAAAGAAAAACCGTTTCAACATCAAAAACAACAAAAACTAGAGCAAACATATAATAACGAATTCTAAATTGTAACCAAGCGTTGCCCATTGGTTCTATACCCGATTCATAACTAGAAAGTTTCTCCGGCCCTTTCCTAATCGGGGCTAAAATCCCAGAAATTAAAAATGCCAAAATAGGAATAAAACTTGATATTATTAGAAATGCCCAAAAAATATCATATTCGTAAAGCAAAAACATAGACGCACTCCTATGAACGTGGAAAGTATATCGGATTGGTTGATTCGAATTGAAGTTCTAAAGTCATTGATAACTAGTTAGTCAAAACAACAATTTATTTTGACCAAACCATCTAGTTTCCTTTGATTATTGCAGGGCATATCTCATTTCAAGATTTATCGACTGACTTGATCGGGATCCTATTTCCAGTCTACTTAATTTTTTTAGTTCAATTTTCTTTAATTGCTTTAGTTAGTATAACTCTAGATGTTAGACTTAGACAAATTTTCTTGTTTTTGCCTAGGATTCTTCCTAAAGCCTAAAGAAAGCAAATAGAATTCTTATTTTGTGTTTAAAATTTTTGAATTTATTATTTTTTTGATATTCTTTTGATTATTTGAATTTTCTTTATAAAAATGCGAGTTCGGAATTTGGATTTTTTAGGAATAGAGTCGAAAGTTTTTTCTTAGTAATTTAGAATAGAACAAGTATTCAAATGTAAGAGAATGGGTAGGTATCTGGGGATTTCGAATATCTTAGTGTTGGTATATTCCGTTTATCAGGTCTGGATGGGGTGGGGTTTTCTCTTGATTGAATACAGAAAAAGAAGACCACCTCCCCTTGTTTTGGTGTGCTTCGCCGGGTCTTGGTAAGGTATACCAAAGAAAAGGAGTATCGCTAGCTTAACCCCTTGATTGTGGGCAGAAAAATGCATATGGAATTTCCCTTCGACAATTAATGACGAAGGGTTGGTTTGTTTGGAAAAAGATCGATTCGATTCCTTGAAATATGATATGTTTTTTCGGTTTTCTGTTCTGCTTTAAATGATTCCCGTGAGTGAGTTTCTAGGACAAATTTTGTTTCGATGAACCAACCGGTCAGTTATAAGCAACAAACAAGAATGAAGAAATCAAAATTATACAATTTTTTATTTCAAATGAAAATTTGGAATTTTATTCATTTTTTTTATAGGGCTCTAGGGCTATACGGACTCGAACCGTAGACCTTCTCGGTAAAACAGATCAAACTTATTATTATCAAAATGATCTGAACTGTTTCAAAGACCCAACATGCATTTTTTTTTGCATTGGGCTCTTTCATTAACTGATAGAAATATCAGCCAATCTGCCATATTTTTTCTTGACAGAAAAATAAGATAAGGAGATGGCTCCATGTGCTCTGATTCATTATTTGGGATTCTAATTCAGAGCACTACCAAAGTGTTTCAAAGGTGAAGTTATTTTGACGTAGGTCTGCCTTTGGCCTAGAATTTTAAGTTAAATGAAGTCTCTATCGTTCGGCTTAAAAAATCCAATATGAAACTTCATACACCTTCAAGTTCATAGGACGAAAAGAGATTTTTTGAGGGCCTTATACTCATTATGCCTAGCATTGAATATACTGCTATTCACCTTATCAATATCTCAAGGCGGAGCCTGTTTGGTACCTACAAAGGGCACTCAAATAGGACCGAACCTCTCGTCAGGCTATTGTTCTCTTTTCTCTTAAAGTTATTATGGAGTAAGACATCGATTTCTCAATAAGATCCATTTTTTGGATTGTATGGTGGATTCCCCTGAAAAACATTGGCGCGCGTGTAAACGAGGTGCTCTACCAACTGAGCTATAGCCCTTAGTGCTTGTGATGCATATTTTATCATGTATATAATTTGTTGTCAAGATCAATATTCTATGATCCAACATCCGAAATTTTTGAGTGGTATTGGTTCGATTATTGTTGCTTATAAGGAATATGATATTTATAATCCATCGATAGGATGGGTTCCATTTGGTTCTCTTTAGGATAATAAGTGACCTACTTAACTCAGTGGTTAGAGTATCGCTTTCATACGGCGGGAGTCATTGGTTCAAATCCAATAGTAGGTAGAACTTATTAGATACCGGAGTCAACGGTATCTAATAAGTTTTTTGTCCCACCCTTATTTTTATAGATTTTTTATTTATTTCATTTTTGAATTGCGTTGTATCTAAATTGGATTCTGCTTGATTGGATTATGTCGAGTGAATCCAATCAAAATAGGGTTTAGAAACAGAACCTCTTTTGATTATTTGAACGCACCAACTAGTTATGAAATTGCATTGACAGCCTCGACTCTTGTCCTAGCTCGTCGAAGAGCTAGATTTGCCTCAATTATTTGTCTCTTTCCTTCAGCCTTTTTC